ATAAATGCTCGATTAATCCGTAAATCAAGTTTTTTTTTTAAATTTTTTAGAGAAAAAATATACGTAAATTTTTTTCTATATATTATAGACATTCCCAGAATTAATACACAACTTTTTCTTGAATCAATAATAAAATTAATAGAAAACTACATTTGCAATAATAAAATAAGTCAAGAAAGGATTGATAAAACAAATAAAAATAGAATGAAGTTTCTTTCAACTACAAATAATAAAAAAAAAAAAATACTTTTACGATTTAATAGTAATTTTAATAGTAATTCAAAGATTTATTCTGATTTATCCTTTTTATCACAAGCCTACGTATTTTACAAATTATCACAAGCAAAAAGAATTAATTTATACGTATATAAGTATAAATCGAAGTTAAAATCTATCCTTCAATATCATGGAACATCTTTATTTCTTAGAAAAGAAATAAAAGATTTTTTTGAAGGACATGTACTAACTCTTTACGAACCGAGGGCTAAGAAACTTCCGAATTTTGAAATGAATCAATGGAAAAAATGGTTAAAAAGTAACTATCAATACGATTTGTCTGAAATAAAATGGTCTCAATTAGTACCACAAAAATGGCGAAATATAGTCAATGAACATTGTAAGGTTGAAAATCCAAATTTAAAAAAAAATATATATGAAAAAAAACAATTAATTAATGACAAAAATGCTAATAATTCAGAAGCCCTTTTATTATCAGATCAAAAAAATAATTTAAAAAAAAACTATAGGTATGATATTTTATCATCTAAATTTCTTTATTATGAAGATAAGAAGGATTCAGATCTTTATAGATTACAGTTAGAAGGAAAAAAAAACCAAGAATTTTCTTATTTTTATAACATAAATAAAAACAAATTAATTGAAATATGGTGGGTTATCCCGATCCCTAATTATTTAGAAACAATTAAGATTATGGATATAGAGAAAAAGAAAAATACAGATAGAAAATATTTGAATTGTAAAATTATTCATTTTTCTCTTAGAAATAAAAATGATATTGGGACTTGGATCGATATTAGTACTAGCAATAATAAAAATACTAAGACTGAACTTAATAATTATCAAATTTTTTCAAAAATGGATAAGAAAGCTATTTTTTTTTTCACAATTTATCAAGAAATCAACCGATCCCCTCAAATTTTTTTTTTTGATTGGATGGGAATGAACGAAGAAATACAAAGGCTTTCAATATCGAATCTAGACGTTTGGTCCTTCCCAGAATTTGTCTTACTTTATAATGCATATAAAATGAAACCGTGGGTTATACCAATTAATTTCCTTTTTTCAAGTTTGAATGTAAGTGAAAATAAAAATATCAATAGAAAGAAAAAAGGAAATCCTTTTATCTCATCAAATGAAAAACAATTTCTTGAATTAGAGAATCTAAACCAAAACAAAAATAAATTAATAGAGCAAGAAGATTTTGGATTCGATGTCCAAGAGAATTTTGAATCTTTTCTCTCAAATCAACAAAAAAATATTGAAGAAAGTTATATGGAATTAGATATAAAAAAACGTAGAAAGCAAAAACAAGACAAGAATAGTACAGAATTCTATTACTTACTGAAAGGGTATTCTCTTTTTCAATTGAAATGGTATAGGTCTTTCAATAAAAAAATGCTAAAAAATGTCAAAATATATTCTTTCCTGCTTAAATTGAAAAATTCAAAAGAAATTATTATATCCTCGATTGAAAAGAAAGAACTAAATCTGAGAATAATACAGATTCCGAAAGAATTAACTCTTGCAGAATTGGCGAAAAGGAAGATATTGATTATTGAACCAATTCGGCTGTCTGTAAATAGTGATGGGCAATTTATTTTCTATCAAACCATAAATATTTCATTGGTTCATAAGAGTAAACATCAAAATAAAAAAAAAAAATACAACGAAAGTGTTGCTAATAAGAATTTGAATAAATTGATTCCAAGACATCAAAGGATGATGAAAAATAAAACCAAAAACAATTATGATTTGCTTGCTCCTGAAAATATTTTATCACCTAGGTCTCGTAGAGAATTAAGAATTCTAATTTGCTTTAATTCAAGGAATAATAATAGTGTGGATAATAAACCAGTATTTTGTAATGGGAATGGGATAAAAAACTGTAGTCAATTTTTTGATGAAAACAAAGGCTTTGATCGAGATAAAAATCAACTTATAAAATTAAAATTTTTTCTTTGGCCCAATTATCGATTAGAAGATTTAGCTTGTATGAACCGGTATTGGTTTGATACGAATAACGGCAGTCGTTTTAGTATATTAAGAATACGTATGTATCCCCAATTAAAAATTAAGTTATGAAAAAAAAATTATATATATTCTTTATTATCTGGTAGATAAATAGAGACACACGCGCCTTGTCTTACATTCAATTCAAATAGATGATAATAATTCGATGACGTATATCTTATATCCATAAACGAATCAACAGAATTATTTTCTTCATTAATTTTATTAAAAAAAAAATTAATGAAGAAAATAAGGAATTTTTTGTGTAGACTGGATTAAAATAGGTGGTATTATTATTACTGATCGATAAAATTCCATATTTGGATTTAGTAAAAATAAAAAAGGAAGGTTAAGAATTTATGACAAAAAATTCACTTATATCTGTTATTTCGAATGAAAAAAAAGAAGAAAATAAAGGGTCTGTTGAATTTCAAGTATTTCGTTTTACCAATAAGATACGGAGACTTACTTCACATTTGGAATTGCACAAAAAAGACTATTCATCTCAAAGAGGTCTACGAAAAATTCTTGGAAAACGTCAACGATTGCTGGCTTATTTGTCAAATAAAAATCGAGTACGTTATAAAGAATTAATCAATCAATTGAACATTCGAGAGTTAAAAACACGCTAATTTGAAGAGTCGTTTTGAATTATTTGATTTCTTAGATCTTGAATTTTAATAAACTTCTTTTTGTTTTCAGTAATTAATGGAAAATTTAATTCATGAAAGAATGAATCGGGGAAAAACCTATGACTGTACCAATTACAAGAAAAGACCTCATGATAGTCAATATGGGCCCTCACCACCCATCAATGCATGGCGTTCTCCGACTCATCGTTACTTTAGACGGTGAAGATGTTATTGACTGTGAACCAATTTTGGGTTATTTGCACAGAGGAATGGAAAAAATTGCGGAAAACCGAACAATTATACAATATTTGCCTTATGTAACACGTTGGGATTATTTAGCTACTATGTTCACAGAAGCAATAACTGTAAATGGACCAGAACAATTAGGAAATATTCAAGTACCTAAGAGGGCTAGTTATATTAGAGTGATTATGTTAGAATTAAGTCGTATAGCTTCTCATTTGTTATGGCTTGGCCCTTTTATGGCAGATATTGGAGCGCAGACCCCCTTCTTCTATATTTTCAGAGAAAGAGAATTGGTATATGATTTATTCGAAGCTGCCACCGGTATGAGAATGATGCATAATTATTTTCGTATCGGAGGAGTAGCTGCCGATTTACCTTATGGATGGATAGACAAATGTTTAGATTTTTGTGATTATTTTTTAACAGGGATTGATGAATACCAAAAACTTATTACGCGAAATCCTATTTTTTTAGAACGAGTTGAGGGAGTGGGCATTATTGGTGGAGAAGAAGCAATAAATTGGGGCTTGTCGGGACCAATGTTACGAGCTTCCGGAATACAATGGGATCTTCGTAAAGTTGATCATTATGAGTCTTACGATGAATTTGATTGGGAAGTACAATGGCAAAAAGAAGGAGATTCATTAGCTCGTTATTTAATACGAATCGGCGAAATGGCGGAATCCATTAAAATTATTCAACAAGCTTTAGAAGGAATCCCGGGGGGTCCTTATGAAAATTTAGAAATCCGACGTTTTAATAGGATAAAATATTCTGAATGGAATGATTTTGAATATCGATTCATTAGTAAAAAACCGTCTCCTTCTTTTGAATTGTCAAAACAAGAACTTTATGTGAGAGTCGAAGCCCCAAAGGGAGAATTGGGAATATTTTTGATAGGAGATCAAAGTGTTTTTCCTTGGAGATGGAAAATTCGCCCACCGGGTTTTATCAATTTGCAAATTCTTCCTCAGTTAGTTAAAAAAATGAAATTGGCTGATATTATGACGATATTAGGTAGCATAGATATTATTATGGGGGAAGTTGATCGTTGAAATGATAATTGATACAACAAAAATACAAACTATCAATTCTTTTTCCAGATTGGAATCCTTAAAAGAGTTTTATGATACTATATGGATGCTTGTACCTATTGTGATTCTCATATTGGGAATCACAATAGGTGTACTGGTGATTGTGTGGTTAGAAAGAGAAATATCCGCCGGTATACAACAACGTATTGGGCCTGAATACGCCGGCCCGTTGGGAATTCTTCAAGCTCTAGCCGACGGGACAAAATTACTTTTTAAAGAAAACCTTCTTCCATCTAGAGGGGATATACGTTTATTTAGTATCGGGCCCTCTATAGCAGTCATATCAATTTTACTAAGTTATTTAGTAATTCCTTTTGGTTATCGCCTTATTCTAGCCGATCTCAGTATTGGTGTTTTTTTATGGATCGCCATTTCAAGTATTGCTCCAATTGGACTTCTTATGTCAGGATATGGATCAAATAATAAATATTCTTTTTTAGGTGGTCTACGGGCTGCTGCCCAATCAATTAGTTATGAAATACCATTAACTCTATGCGTGTTATCAATATCTCTACGTGTGATTCGTTGAAACAAAAATCTTCTTTATTTTCAGTTTATACGAAGAATGAAATTTAAACATATTGAATAGATATTTTCATTTTTTTATTCACTGCTCGGGTTGATAAACTAAACCAGATAGTTAGATGAGTGCAAGAAAACAGCTTCGAAATTTGCCGTAAAATTTTGGAATCTCATTTCCCAGGTACAAGGGTTAAATGAAAATAAACATAAGCAGTCAAGATTGTTTATCCCAAGATTGATTAATTAGTCATCAAGCTTGAAGCGGGTTGAAAAGAACAACTTTTTTTATGGAGTTTTTTTTATCTTTTCTATGAATTAAATTGCCATAGAGATTGAGCAAAAATGAGTGGATGATTAGGAAAACAAAAGTACATAAAGGATCTGTAATAGAGATTATGTAAGTAATTTGAAGAAACATTTATACAAAAAAGAAATATTAAATTGGTGCTTTAAATTGGTAGAAATGATCAAGTAGTACTCCAAAAAATTCCGATCCAGAGTATGCTCCTATCCACCGATTAAGTGAATGACTATCAGGAACGAAGTAATCCTTTACTTTGTCTTATTTTAAGCCTAAATAAAAGAAATAGGAGGAACGAAAAAAAATTAAATATATAATTGCAAAAAAAAATATTCATGAAATTGAAATTTTTGTCGCGTCATAAATTATGAATAAATGTTTAAGTCTTTTTCGTAATCGAAAATAATAGGGTAAAATATTTTTTTATTGGTAAAAAGAGTATTTTATTAAAACAAAGGATTAAGTTATTACTCAATAAAAAACGTGAAATTTTAAACTTAAAAAAGTAAAGAATGAGATCAATTCCGAAGCACTTTTTTATAATATAGCAGACAGAATTTCATTGGTCTAATTCAGGAACTTTCGATTGATTTTATTTATTTTCCAAATATTCCAAAACTCAAGAATATCGAATAAGTCCTTAGATTTTTTTATGGCTCTCGAGGAGCCGTATGAGGTGAAAAGCTCATGTACGGTTCTGTAATAGCGATGATAAAAGTGATCTTATCATCGACTATGATTATCTAACAGTTCAAGTACAGTCGATATAGTTGAGGCGCAGTCAAAATATGGTTTTTGGGGATGGAATTTATGGCGGCAACCTATAGGATTTATTGTTTTTATACTTTCTTCTCTAGCGGAATGCGAGAGATTACCTTTTGATTTACCAGAAGCCGAAGAAGAATTAGTAGCGGGTTATCAAACCGAATATTCAGGTATCAAATTCGGTTTATTTTATGTTGCTTCCTATCTAAATCTACTAGTCTCTTCGTTATTTGTAACAGTTCTTTACTTAGGTGGTTGGAATTTATCTATTCCATACATATTCATTCCTGAATTTTTCGAAATAAACAAAACGTATGAAATCTTTGGAACAACAATGGGTGTTTTCATTACATTAGCTAAAACTTTTTTGTTCTTGTTCATTCCTATCGCAGCAAGATGGACTTTACCTAGACTAAGAATGGACCAATTATTAAATCTTGGATGGAAATTTCTTTTACCTATTTCTTTAGGTAATCTATTATTAACAACTTCTTCCCAACTCTTTTCATTATAAATGAAATTTATAACTTGTATCAAACAAGAAAAAGAAACAAAATCAAATTTTTTATTGATATTTACTATATGTTCCCTATGGTAACTGGGTTCATCAATTATGGTCAACAAACAGTACGGGCAGCAAGGTACATTGGTCAAGGTTTTTTGATTACCCTATCCCACGCCAACCGTTTACCTGTAACTATTCAATACCCTTATGAAAAATTGATCACATCGGAGCGTTTTCGTGGTCGAATCCACTTTGAATTTGATAAATGTATTGCTTGTGAAGTATGTGTTCGTGTATGCCCTATAGATCTACCTGTTGTTGATTGGAAATTGGAAACTGATATTCGAAAAAAACGATTGCTTAATTACAGTATTGATTTCGGAATCTGTATTTTTTGTGGTAACTGTGTTGAGTATTGTCCAACAAATTGTTTATCAATGACTGAAGAATATGAGCTTTCTACTTATGATCGTCACGAATTAAATTATAATCAAATTGCTCTGGGTCGTTTACCAATATCAATAACGGATGATTACACAATTCGAACAATTTTCAATTCGTCTCAAACAAAAGAGAAATCTCGTGATTGAAGAACAATTCCCAATTACTAAGGTTTTTTATTTTATTTAAATATTTTATTTAAATAAAATAAATGGATTTTTGTTTACTAACTACAAATCTCGACTATTCACAATTCTGTTGGTTGATAAAAATAACAACTTAATTTGTTTTGTATTTTTTTTTAGGATTTAGCAATTTAAGAACACATGAACCTCCTTTTTCCTGTTCAAGTCAATAAGATCATGAAAAGTTTCGATTTTTTTATCTCTTATTTTACATATAATGGATTTACCAGGACCAATACATGATTTTCTTTTAGTCTTTCTGGGGTCAGGTCTTATATTAGGGGGTATGGGAGTAGTATTATTTACCAATACCATTTTTTCTGCCTTTTCGTTGGGATTGGTTCTTGTTTGTATATCTTTATTCTATATTCTAGCAAACTCTAATTTTGTAGCTTCTGCACAACTCCTTATTTATGTAGGAGCTATAAATGTATTAATAATATTTGCTGTAATGTTCATGAATGGGCCCGAATATGACAAAGATTTTCATCTTTGGACTATTGGGGACGGGGTTACTTCGTTGGTTTGTACAAGTCTTTTTCTTTACTTAATTAATACTATTCTAAATACGTCATGGTATGGGATTATTTGGACTACAAGATCAAACCAAATTTTAGAGCAAGATTTGATAAATAATAGTCAACAAATAGGAATTCATTTATCAACAGAATTTTTTCTTCCATTTGAACTCATTTCAATAATTCTTTTAGTTGCTTTAATAGGTGCAATTGCTGTGGCTCGTCAATAATTTTTTTTAACTATCAATCAAACAATCAAAATTCGATTTTATCGTATTCATTTCTATTCGCACTCAATTCTATTTGAATTTATGTATAAAATGAAAATACTTTTAGCTCGATTTCGATTTATTCCCAACAGATTTTTTTGCTCTTAATTTATTCTATTCTAATTTGTTATATTCTAGTCAATCAAATCGTTTTAATTATTGTTCATATTGAAATGAATCGAGATTGATAAGGGGTTGGTCAATGATGCTTGAACATGTACTTGTTTTGAGTGCCTTTTTATTTTCTATGGGAATCTATGGATTAATAACGAGTCGAAATTTAGTTCGGGCTCTCATGTGTCTTGAACTTATATTAAATGCAGTTAATCTAAATTTTGTAACATTTTCTGATTTTTTTGATAGTCGTCAATTAAAAGGAAATATTTTCTCAATTTTTGTTATAGCTATTGCAGCCGCTGAAGCAGCTATTGGACCGGCTATTGTTTCTTCAATTTATCGTAATAGAAAATCAACTCGTATCAATCAATCGAATTTATTGAATAAGTAGTAGAATAAGTAGTATTTTTTTGAATTCTATTATTTTTATTAACTATGTTATTATATATTAACTATGTTATTATATATTAGGTTATTATATATTAGATATAAAAATTAGATAAATTGTTAATAGTCATCAATTCAAATTAGATTACTTAAGTAGAGCAGCTGAAAGTATAATCATACTGGCAAAAATCAAAGTATTTTGGACCCTTTTTCTATTTTCAAATAATAAAAAAAAAAACAGATCCAATCCAGAAGTAATTTAATTCGAAAAATTCTGGTAAATCATTGATTCGTCTAGTATTTGAATATGTGGTTTATTTACTTTACTAGAACTAGATCGAAAATTAATGAAGTTAAAAAAAAATTTAGATACAATGTCACATTCAGTAAAGATTTATGATACATGTATAGGGTGTACTCAATGTGTCCGAGCTTGTCCCACAGATGTATTAGAAATGATACCTTGGGATGGATGTAAGGCTAAACAAATAGCTTCTGCTCCAAGAACGGAAGACTGTGTCGGTTGTAAGAGATGTGAATCTGCTTGCCCAACAGATTTTTTAAGTGTTCGAGTTTATTTATGGCATGAAACAACTCGGAGTATGGGTCTAGCTTACTGATAGATACGTTCCATAAAATTCCACTCGAATCCATTATATTCTATAATGGACTTTTTTTACTGACAAACCCCTGTACCCGAAAATAAAAATATCTAAATAAATCTATTTTCGGGTACGGGGTTTTTGGCTCAAGTGTATCTTGTCTTTACCACGAATTATTTTCCTTGGTTAACAATAATTGTAATTTTGCCCATTTTTGGGGGTTGTTTAATTTTCTTTCTTCCCCATAGAGGAAATAAGGTAATTAGGTGGTATACTATTTGTATTTCTATTTTAGAACTTCTTCTAACAACCTATACATTCTGTTATCATTTCCAACCGGACGACCCATTAATCCAACTGGCAGAAGATTATAAATGGATCAACTTTTTTGATTTCCACTGGAGATTAGGAATAGATGGGCTTTCAATGGGGCCGATTTTATTGACTGGATTCATCACCACTTTAGCTACTTTAGCTGCTTGGCCGGTTACTCGAGATTCTCGATTATTTCATTTTCTGATGTTAGCAATGTACAGTGGTCAAATAGGATCATTTTCGTCCCGAGACCTTTTACTTTTTTTCATAATGTGGGAATTAGAATTAATTCCTGTTTATCTACTTTTATCCATGTGGGGAGGAAAAAAACGTCTCTACTCAGCTACTAAGTTTATTTTGTATACTGCAGGGGGTTCCATTTTTCTATTAATGGGAGTTCTGGGTATTGGTTTATACGGTTCCAATGAACCAACATTAAATTTTGAAACATTAGTTAATCAATCATATCCTATAGCATTAGAAATAATATTTTATATTGGATTTTTTATTGCTTTTGCTGTCAAGTTACCGATTATACCTTTACATACATGGTTACCGGATACCCACGGAGAAGCACATTACAGTACTTGTATGCTTCTAGCCGGAATCCTATTAAAAATGGGCGCATATGGATTGGTTCGGATCAATATGGAATTATTACCGCATGCTCATTCAATATTTTCTCCTTGGTTGATAATAATAGGCACAATTCAAATAATCTATGCAGCTTCAGCATCTACCGGGCAACGTAATTTAAAAAAAAGAATAGCCTATTCCTCTGTATCTCACATGGGTTTCATAATTATAGGAATTAGTTCTATAACGGATACCGGACTTAATGGAGCCATTTTACAAATAATTTCTCATGGATTTATTGGTGCTGCACTATTTTTCTTAGCGGGAACTAGTTACGATCGAATACGTCTTGTTTATCTTGATGAAATGGGAGGAATAGCTATTCCAATGCCAAAAATATTCACGCTCTTCAGTAGTTTTTCAATGGCATCCCTTGCTTTACCGGGCATGAGTGGTTTCATTGCAGAATTGATAGTATTTTTTGGAATAATTACGAGCCAAAAATATCTTTTAATGCCCAAAATGCTAATAACTTTTGGAATGGCAATTGGAATAATATTAACTCCTATTTATTCATTATCTATGTTACGTCAAATGTTCTATGGATATAAATTATTTAATATTCCAAACTCTTATTTTTTTGATTCTGGGCCCCGAGAATTATTTGTTTCGACTTCTATCTTTTTACCAGTAATAGGTATTGGCATTTACCCAGATTTCGTTCTCTCACTATCAGTTGAGAAAGTGGAAGCTATTCTTTCTAATTATTTTTATAGATAGGCTTATTTATATTTAAATTATAAGTTTTCTTTACGTAAGAAGAAGAAAGGTTAAATTGGAATTATAATCGGGCATGTTTGGCGTTTGTGAGAACCATTTAAATCACTATACTACTTGATTTAAATTAATTTAAATGGTTCTCGCCTGTTTATTAGAAACTTGCTTATGCCTTTATGCTGTGTACGAGGTTTGTAGATGTTTGTATTTGTAAGGCCTTTTTTCAATTTAATTAAGCATTAATGTAAATGAACCATAACTATGTAACCCTATTCCTAATAGATTTACCCCAAAATAGCATATCCAAATTATAAGAAAGCCTATAAAAGCCACAATTGCAGAATTTGCACCCTGCAAATTTTTATTTGTTCGAATATGTAAATAAATTGCAAATATGGTCCAAGTAATAAATGCCCAAGTTTCCTTTGGGTCCCAATTCCAATATGATCCCCACGCTTCATTGGCCCATACTGCTCCTGAAAGAATACCTATGGTTAAAAAGAGAAATCCTAAACTAATAACACGATAGCTCCAATGATCCAGTTGTTCAATCAACTGGAACCTGTAATAATTTCTAGAAAAAAAGGGGGAAAGACTTTGTAAAATATTGCTTTTTTCATTTATGTATTGAATCTCACCGAAGAAAGAAGACTCAGGTAATAAATGTTTTTTTTTATCAAAAATACTTATTATACCTTTTTGAAATGTAATGATTAGAAGTGCTACTGATAATAATGATCCGCCTAAAAGAGCTGCATAACCTAATACCATCATGCTTACATGCATCATTAACCACTGGGATTGGAGAGCAGGTACTAATATTGCGGATTGATGCATTTCAGTTAAAAGGCCCGAAGTAACAAACCCTTGAGTAAAAATAGCACTTGGAGCGGTTATTGCACTTAAAATCTTTTTCTGTTTTTTAAAATACGGAATCATATGAATAATGTAAAAACTCCAGGAGAGGAAGATTAATGATTCATATAGATTACTTAATGGCAAATGCTTCCAATAAATCCAACGAGTAACTAATAATCCTGTTATACAGGAAAAAGTAACTATCATTCCTTTTTCGAATGAATGATATAGCCCTACTATTTCATTGACTAATAAAGTTATCAAATGGAGTGTAATTACAACGGAAACCGTTGAAAAGGAAATATGAGTTAAAATATGTTCGAAAGTCGAAAAGATCATAAAAAAAAGAAATCCCTCAATTACAAATCAAATTTTGAAATGGAAATCATAAATGAAATTAATTTCATTATAGGATTATCGATAGGACTTTCGAATTATTTTGATAATTCGTAAAATATCATGCCGCCACTCGGACTCGAACCGAAAAGCCTTTGCACTGCTTCCTAAGAGCAGCGTGTCTACCAATTTCACCATAGCGGCTTGTTTAAAATCATAATAGTCCGTTTTTCTTCAATCGTCGAGATTGAAGCGGTTAATTCAATGCAATATTTTTTTTAGTAAACAGTCAAATCGATCAATAAAAAATAATTCACAAATCTAAATTGAAACGTTTCATTTTAAAATTTTAATATTCATTTTAATATATTAATAATAATATTATATACTACTTAAATTTCAAGTTAATTTTATAGTACCACTTTACTTTAATTTTCAATGGATTTTTGTGAAGTTTTTGTTTTCTTGAAATGTAACGCTTGTAACTAGAATATTCTCTATTTCATCTCGGGATAGACCTCAATAAAGTTTTTTCTTATTTTTGGTATTAAAATTAGAAATGAATTTTTTAGCTTATTTCAAAAATAACAAAATACATTGATTTTTTCAATACAGAACAAAAAAAGAAGATTTTTTGAATCACAATTTCAACACGGTATCGAAGGTTTTTTTATGTAATCGGTAGAATTTTTTCTGTCGATGGGTTATCTTAAGTTTCAATAAACCAATTTATTATTGAACCGCATATACATATGTCATAAAAAAATTTCATATTTTGGTTGTGACAAAACAAATAGGTTGATGGGGATTTTTTCCCCATCTTAGAAAAAAAGACTAAACTAAAAAGGGTAATGAAATATATATATATATTTTTTTCAAATTCAAACAAAAAATAAGAACTATTATGTCTAACAAAAAATAGTTCTTATTTTACGTAAAAAAAAGAAAATAAAGTTCCAATCAAAACATTAATTAGTGAATGCAAAGCTCGATATTTCAATCGAAATTTTTTATAATAAAAAATGAATTTATTTTTTAATATAATTTTGTTTTTGAGTTAAGCCAATTTTGATTATTGCAAGGTTTGATTACTTATTTTTTGTACAAAAAAACTTTTAGAGTTCCCGGTATAAAGAGATTTTCCTAATGAAAAAGCTTTTTCTGCTGCCCAATCTCCTTTTTTTTTCCAATTATTTTTACGAATACGCTTTTTAGAAATAGAGGTACGTTTTTTTGGAACTGCCATTTCAAATAAAATAGAATTGATAACTCGTTGTTATAGTTGGATGTGAAAGACATCTATTGATCAAACGAATCTTTGTTTCATGGTAATTATCTATGTATTTAGATTCTACACGATATCCTCTTCATTAAATTAAGAAAATCTAAAAAAAAAAAAATTAGATTTATAAAAGTATAAACAAAATTTTCTACGGAATAGATATTTATAAAACAAAAATAATTCATACGAATAAAATTAATAAAAATGAAATTGAATTGAAATTAATGAATTGAATCAAAATTTCGACTTAGCTTTATATCTACGACTTTTATATTTAATTTACATGTATGTAATAAGGTACGTCGAAAAGTTTACGAACTTAACTTTTAGTTAATATCATTTAATAAATTTTATAAAAAAAAAACGGAAATGATACTAATAATTTTGAAATAAATTTCCTTTTAGTCATTTTTTTTTTTTTAACATTTTATGTTATATTTTATGTTATATAAAGTAGAAAGTAAAGTAATCGATATCTTTTTTCTACAAAAACTCTATTAATTAAGTAAAAAAAATAGAAAAAGATTTTATTTTTTTTTTTTGAATGAAAGACAATCAAATAAAAGAATTTTGCGTAAAATTAGTTAAAAATTCGGAATAAACTAATTAAAATAACTAGTTCCTTTTTTTTATATTATTATTTATTTTATTAGATCTTTTAGTAGGTTTTCTCGTTCATAGTATTTTTTTAGTCTAATTTTTTATTTTTGATTCTTTTTTATACTATATATGTATAAATATGTATTATAAATAATTGAAATATAAATTTGTTTTTTCTTCCTACTTTATAGGTTTCCATATTTTAGATTTAATTACTACCTAAGTAAGTATCCGCTTTCACTAACAAACTTTTTATTTGACCAATTATCGCCTCTTGATTTTGATTTGAATATTAAAATAAATATTAAAATAATACAATAAAAATATATATGTTTAAATCATAGAATAATAAATTTCGAATTCGAAATTCTAATTAAGTTATTAATTCCATATCTTGATTTTTAGTAACTTTTTTCAAAACAGGCAAGAACTTGTGAATCGTAAACCAAAAAATTTAATTAGTTAAAAATTTTCTATTTTATTATGGAACATATATACCAATATGCATGGATCATACCCTTCATTCCACTTCCAGTTCCTTTGTTAATAGGAGTGGGACTTCTATTTTTTCCGACAGCAACAAAAAATCTTCGACGTATGTGGGCTTTTTCTAGTATCTCCTTGTTAAGTATAGTTATTATTTTTTCTATCAAGCTGTCTATTCAGCAAATAAATAGCAATTTTTTTTATCAATATGTATGGTCTTGGACCATTAATAATGATTTTTCTTTAGAATTCGGTTACTTGATCGATCCACTTACTTCTATTATGTCAATATTAATCACTACTGTTGCAATTCTCGTTCTTATTTATAGTGATAATTATATGTCCCATGATCAAGGATATTTGAGATTTTTTGCTTATATGAGTTTTTTCAATATTTCCATGTTGGGATTGGTTACTAGTTCAAATTTGATACAAATTTATATTTTTTGGGAATTAGTTGGAATGTGTTCGTATCTATTAATAGGTTTTTGGTTCACACGACCTATTGCCGCAAACGCTTGTCAAAAAGCCTTTGTAACTAATCGTGTAGGGGATTTTGGCCTATTATTAGGAATTTTAGGTCTTTATTGGATAACGGGCAGTTTCGAGTTTGGGGATTTGTTTGAAATATTCAATAATTTAATTAATAAGAATGAGATCAATTTTTTATTTTGTATTTTATGTACTTTGTTCTTATTTGCTGGTCCAGTTGCTAAGTCTGCTCAATTTCCTCTTCATGTATGGTTACCTGATGCTATGGAGGGGCCTACTCCTATCTCAGCTCTCATACATGCCGCTACCATGGTAGCGGCGGGTATTTTTTTAGTCGCCCGACTTCTTCCTCTTTTTATAGTTATACCTTATATTATGAATATAATATCTTTTATAGGCATAATAACAATATTATTAGGAGCTACTTTAGCTCTTGCTCAAAAA